TAAATAAGTAATATAATTGAAAATAGAATTAGTTAAAATTTCAAATAAAAAATTCAAAATAGAATTTAATTTTAAATAGAAATATTTTAATATTAATATTTTAATAGAATTAAATAGTAATAGAATTTACTAGAAATAGAATAGAATTTCAATTTATCAATTTAATAGAAATAGAGTTTCAATTTTTAATTTAATAAAAAAAAAATAGAAATATAATAAAATTTAAATTTAATATAAATAGAATATATTCAACTAATTATCTAATTCTACTAATATAGTAATCTAGAATATTTATTCTAATATTAATAATATTTGTTTTCTATTTTATTTCGCAAGAATTGGCTAACGAATCTCTTAATTCGATTCGGAATTACGAAAGTCTAAGTAGATGGTATAGATGAAAAATTGATTTCCTTTTCTATCTATACCACTACCACTCTTATTTTATTAGTGCCGTGGAAAATTTATTATAATAATGATTAATAAATGATTGATAACAAAAATCAATAAAAAAATTCTCAATTGAACTTATTCTTTCATTTTGTATTTTTCTTTATCCTCCTATCTTTCAAAAAATTGAACTTAGGAAAGTGCTTTTGCTTTACAAGCATATGTATAAAAAAGTTTATTTAGCTCCTTCATGCTTACTCTAACTAGTTTTTTCGGTTTTCTACTAGCTGCTTTAACTATAACCTCAGTTCTATTTATTGGTCTGAGCAAGATACGACTTATTTGAAATTAATTGAATGAACAGTTTATAAAAATAAAAACAAAACAAAAATTTTCTGTAGTATTCCACCTAGTCTCTAGTTCTTTACCGTGTCCGTTTCCAATTCTTGGTTATTGAGATTTCTGGTCAATATGGCTTAATATTTAAGGATAGATATTACCTCTATTTTTCCCTTTTTAAAAAAAAAATTGAAATGATTGAAGTTTTGCTCTTTGGAATTGTCTTGGGGCTAATTCCTATTACTTTGGCGGGATTATTCGTAACTGCATATTTACAATATAGACGTGGTGATCAGTTGGACCTTTGATTAATATTAATTAACACCGTGCTTTTTTTGACCTTCTTCGGATTAAAGAAAGGAGGAGGTCAAATTCAGAGTGCTCTTCTATTTTTCCGTATAAATTTTGAACTAACAAACCAAAAAGAGAATCACGCTCTGTAGGATTTGAACCTACGACATTGGGTTTTGGAGACCCACGTTCTACCGAACTGAACTAAGAGCGCTTTCTTGTCCCAATCACAAAAAAGGAGACTGTAAGTAAAAAAGAGTCTTTTTTTACCTCTACTCGATTTTGAATGCTTATACTATATATAGAGAATATGATATATATTAAAAATTGAGAGTATGCCCCATTTTCAATTTTAATTAATCTCAATTGATCCTTTGTTATTGCTCAGAGACGAAGTAATCGATAGGGATGACAGGATTTGAACCCGTGACATTTTGTACCCAAAACAAACGCGCTACCAAGCTGCGCTACATCCCTTTGTAATTCATTTATAATGTTATTGTAAAGAATACCTGTTTTGTTTTCCACATACTTTATTTCATTTTGATATCCATTATCATTTTTTCTTTTTGATCTCATATATTATATAATAAGAAACTTACGCAAATTTCGTTAATGCTCGAGAAAAAGGGCGGCGCTTTCTTTTTTAAGAAAAGGAAAATCTTATCTATGAAATTGTTGTACATTTTATTTTAATTTGAATTAGAGATTCCGTGTACAAAACAAATGCAAGTTGCCTTGAATTACATAGAATCGGATTCTATATCTATTAGAATTATGTATTAGACTAAAATAAAGAGTAGTTATTACAATAAAGAAACAATCAAGAATAAAGAAGGAGGATTCAAAATGCGAGATCTAAAAACATATCTATCCGTGGCACCGGTAATAAGTACTCTATGGTTTGCGTCTTTAGCAGGCCTATTGATAGAGATCAATCGTTTTTTCCCCGATGGATTGACATTGCCTTTTTTTTCATTCTAGTTATCAACGCGTGGGGGAGAGGGTGAAGAAGATTAGAGATACAATTAAATATCTGTGACTACTACCCCCCTCCTCTTTTTTTTATTTAATTTGAATAAGTTAGAAAAGAAAAAAAAAGTGGATTCAATAAAACTCGGAACTCGGGGTCCGCGCTTCCAGTGAAAGTAACTTCAATTAAATTAAAATTAAGAGAAGGTAGTTAGAAATGTAGTTAGTGCAACAGTATTCTACAAGACGCTTAAATGAATTACTGTGATTCTCATCGAAACTTCTAATTGAGATAGAGTTTAAAATCTTTGTATTACTTATTATTACTATAATTAAAACTATATTAGTTTCAATGAAATTTTTCATAATTTTGATTTCGAGTTAGCAACTTCACTTCTTTTTCCTTCCTTTCTTCGTTACTTCAGATCGGAAAATAGAAGAGTTGAATGAATAAAAAATCCCAAAATCCCAAGGAGGTTTATGGCCAAGGGGAAAGATGTTCGAGTAAGGATTATTTTAGAATGTACCGGTTGTGTTCGAAAGAGTGTTAATAAGAAATCAACAGGCATTTCGAGCTATATTACTCAAAAGAATCGACACAATACGCCCAGTCGATTGGAATTGAGAAAATTCTGTCCCTATTGTTACAAACATACAATTCACGGGGAGATAAAGAAATAGATGGAATCTATCGCTTGCGTGTCACCTTTTCAAGGAAGATGACAATGATATAAAGAACATATTAAATATAGAATAATATAATATAGTATAGAAAGAATACTATAGAATCTTATCGAATATATATTATCTTACTATAATATACTAAATATATTATTCATAGAATATATTATCCTAATAATATATTACACTAATATAATATATATTCGAAATTCGAATTATATCTATTTCTATATATAGATAAATAGAAATAAATATAAATAGAAATAAATAGATTTTAAATAAATATTTTAAATAAATAGAGAAATATATTCTATTGAATAGGAATATATTCTATTAATTTAAATATTCTATTAAATAGAATATTATTATATTAATAGAAATATATAATAAGAAATATATAATAATAAAAATGCAAATAATTAAATATTAATTATTTAATTCAAATTGAATATAATTAAAAAAAATATTAAATATATAATTAAATTTATATAAAAGATATAAATTATATAAAAGATATAAATTAAATAAAAAAACAAAAAAATATTCAATATATATTCAATATTCTAAATATTAAATATAAAATAAACAAAATAAATCCTATTTCTGAATTCGAAATCATTTTTGATCCAATTGAACGAAATAGGATTTTTGAAGAAATAAGGAATAAACAAACCATGGATAAATCCAAACGACTTTTCCCTAAGTCCAAGCGATCTTTTCGTAGGCGTTTGCCCCCGATCCAATCGGGGGATCGAATTGATTATAGAAACATGAGTTTAATTAGTCGATTTCTTAGTGAACAAGGAAAAATATTATCTAGACGGGTGAATAGATTGAGTTTAAAACAACAACGATTAATTACTATTGCTATAAAACAAGCTCGTATTTTATCTTTGTTACCTTTTCTTAATAATGAAAAACAATTTGAAAAAAAGCGAGTTGGTCACTCTAACTACTGATCTTAGAACCAGCAAGCAAAATAAAATAGGCTTACTCAAATTGAAATGGGATCACAATTCCAATTCGAATTGAACCATAGATTGATGTTTTGTTCAAAAAAAAAATGAAAATCCAAATTTTATTTTCGTGTCGTAAGAAAAAAAACGAATTGGGGGAGAAGAAACGTTTTTTTTATTGAATGTTTTGTTTAGTTTGACTACTTTACTTGATCATATTATCATCATATTTTATCGTACGAGTTTCTATTCTACCTTCATTTCTATTCTATCTTCCCGGAATTTCTTGAAAATAAATTCCATGTAAAAAATTGTATGGATTCCTTACAATTTCCTTATTTTCTAATGTCATTGGAAATCGTATAAAGACAATTCCTATTTAATATAGCTATTTGTGCAAGTATTTTACGATTAAGAAGCAATTGTTTCTTGTACAGATTATTTATTAATCTGCTATAACTAAAGGATACCCTGTTTTCGCGAATTACTGCATTTATCCGAGTGACCCACAAACGACGAAAATTTATTTTCTGTCTATCTCTATCCCGATGGGCCGAAACCAAAGCTCTTATTTTTTGTTGAGTAATACTTCGAGTAAGTCTTGAATGAGCCCCGCGAAAGCTTGATACGAATAAACGAATTTTTGTTCTACGTCTCCGGGCTATATATCCTCGTCTAATTCTGGTCATTGAGTACACGAAACTTTGATGAATAACTAAATTGTTTTCTTTTCTTTCAGTTATTCTTTTTCCCCTTTTCTATAATAACAAAACGGATTTTTCCAATGTATAAAATAATAATTCCAACGGCTTTTGCTACTATAACCTTCCCAACCACGATTTTTTATTTTTTTTTTTTTGGAGACATTTCGTCTCGAAATAAGAATAAGAAACTGTATTGATATTAGGTTTCAAACACAAAAAAAAATATAATAAATAAAAATAAGCAGTAAATATAAATAGTGGGTTCCATCGTTTCTATGGTTACTTCTTAAACGGTGAGGTCTTCTCTATACACCGGAGCCCCTCCTGCATTTAATTATTGAATCAATGCTATTGTTAACGTGTACAGTTCACATTCTTTTGCTCTACCTATGAATTCGCCAGTAATAGGTCTTTCACAAGGAAATCTATCTATTATAGTAACGGTATTTAATTATGAGGATTAGCTAATTCGTTGACCCTCTTAGTCCGTTCTTGCAAGAGTAGGGGCATAAATTTTCAGCCTGTTAACTTTTAATAAGATTTTCTCTGCTTAATGGATAATCATTTGTTACCAATGGGAAATTCTTTCTTGTTTTAAATTGAAAATTGAGGTGATTGAATTTGCACCAATGAAACCATAAATTTGATACACAATAGACGAATGTGATAGATCTTTTTTTTTAGATAATGAAAGGCATTATTCTATTCTATCCTATTCATCCGTACTGACACAGATAGTGGAAAAATTTTTCCTTTCTTTTGTCCAAGCTCATGATCTAAACAAGTCGCACATACACCCTAGTACATGTTCCTCGGCGCTGAGGACATCCCCCAAGAGCGGGGGATTTGGTAACATTTCGAATTGGCTGTCGTGTGTTTCTAATAAGTTGTTTAATAGTTGGCATCTTGAATCGTATGCATAATGGGCTGGTTTAGATCGATCGTAACCGTATGATTCTGAATTTTTTCTATATTAAATAATAGAATATTAAATCGAAATTTCGGTAAAAAAAAAAATATCAAATCGCGATTTGCATGAAATTTCTTATATTTCTTATGCAACTGCTACAAGATCAACAATTCCATGAGCTTGGGCTTCTGTTGCTGACATAAAAACATCTCTTTCCATGTCTTCGGATACAACCCATAAGGGTTTTCCCGTTCTTTGTGCATAAATCCTTGTGATGATTTCACGCAGTTTCAGTAGTTCTTCTGCTTCCAGGACAAATTCTGCTATTTGTGCCTGATAAAAACCAGCAATAGGTTGATGAATCATTACCCTGATCATATAATAAAAAAAGGTTTAGTCTAGCTCACATAATATAATAAATAAGAAGGGTACGGGAAGAGATAAAAAAGAATAAGAAAAGACGATAGAATTGAACAACCGTACAGGCATTGTTATTGTTTGTACATTGCATACGGCTTCACATTAGAATTCACTTTTATTTTACCTTTCATCGAAAAAAAATCTAGGCTTAAATCAGTAAATGCTCCAATAACCACCCTTGCCTTGGGAAGAGGTAAAAAGCAAAAATACTATGGTGGTCCCGTTGCTTTATTTTATCAGTGATTTAGCAATCCCAAAGTTTCTTTTTTTTTTTTTTTAGTTGAAAAAAAAATAATATTAAATAATAATAGAATCTTTTTTTTGTACTCTTTCATAACATAAATAGTGTTAAGAGCCCTCCGGTGCGAAAACAAAAATGTTTGTGACGCTGAAAGAGGTTCCTGATAGAATAAAATCAGAAAGGCCCTTAATATCCCATACGACTCTTTCGATACATAATCTAATGTTTAAAAAAAATTTCTTATATCTATATCGAATTCGAAATGCCATGCTATTATTACTTAATATTTATATTTCATATGGCGAAGGCATAGTTTTTTTCTTTCAAATAAAAACCCATTGGCGCCAAGCATGAGGGAATGCTAAACGTTTGGTAATTTTTCCTCCGACCAGAATAAAAGATCCCATTGAAGCAGCTAATCCCATGCATATTGTTTGTACATCTGGTCGCACAAATTGCATAGTATCATAAATAGCTACTCCGGGTATTACCCATCCGCCAGGAGAGTTTATAAACAAATACAAATCTTTGGTCTCGCTCTCTATACTGAGATATACCATAAGACCAATAAGTTGATTCGAGATCTCACTATCAACACCTTGACCTAAAAAAAGTAACCTTTCTCGATAAAGTCGGTTGATTAGGATAAAATTCTATCCTCTAGAAACCGTACATGCACCTTTTGATGCATACGGTTCACCAAAAATAACGAAAATAAAAAAAAGAATCAATGTTTAGATTCTAGCCCTGCTTTTTTTTGATAGTGAGTACTTTGTTAACCTTTATTTTGAATGAGGGGCTTTTCTTCTATTTTTTAAGAAAGATGAGTTTTGACGCGTTTACTTGTTTACTTACAAAAAAATTAATTAAACTTATCAAATTAACTTCTTATTGATGTATTCGTTCATCGTGATTGAATTCAAATCACGATGGCATTCTCTTGTTCCTGAGTGGGCTTCTTCAATTCTTTTAGGTTTGTGCTCTACTCCGAGTAAAGATCTGCCCGATTTTTATTTGCACATATAGGTCAAATGCTCTAATACCGCGTCTTTTTGTTACAACTTCGTTTTTTTTAATTCATTTAACGTTTCTGTCAAATATTTGACGTATTCATTATATTATTTTATTCGATTGAATATGATTTTCAGTTCGAATCAAAATTTATAAAAAATTTCTAATATAGAATATGATACAAGTAGTAATGATAATAGATATATTAGCAATTGGATTTGCTAAACGGAGTCTGGATACTTCATTTTGTTGGTCTAAACAAGGCAACCATAAAGTATTATAATTGATAATATTAATTTGAGTACCTCAAAAGCATAGATTTAATTGAACTTGATTGCACTTCACGCTCCAAATTTTTGATGATTTAATCAATCTTTCTTGGGCGAAACAGAGGGATATCTCAATCGGGTGAGAGAACGGGGGAATTCCGTATGACCCAATATATCTGACAAGTCGCACTATAAGTCAATCCAAAGTGAATCGTCTTCTCCAGGATGTCGAAAAGGGACTTTTGGAACACCAATAGGCATTAAATGAAAGAAAAAAGATTAAGTATTCTATTTCACTTTGATATGAAAACGTAACAATGAATTTTTTGTTTTAAGAATATTGACCTTTATAATTTATTAATATTTTCGTAATATTTTATACGTGGATTTCTATTTCTATTAGAATTTCTATTTAGAATTTATAAAAATAGAAAAAAGAAATAAAAAAGAAATATATAAAATATAACGAAGACAAATCGAATAGAGTCAAATTATTACGAATAAGTCCTTTGAATGATGAACAAATTTCTATGTGTTCGCTCATAGAAAATGGAGTCAGCTACCCGTTGCGTATTGGTACTTATCGGGTATAAAATAGATTTGCTTCTCTTTTTTTTGTTCCTACAAACAGAATTGTTATATTATTAATAAAATACTAAAAAAAAGAATAGAAAAAAAAGTAATTCTTTCTCCACTTAAAAAGGTAGATCACATAGTTTTTCCAGTGCAATAAAGTTACATAGTGTTTATTTTTCGTGAATAAAGGGGTATTTCCATGGGTTTGCCTTGGTATCGTGTTCATACCGTCGTATTGAATGATCCCGGTCGTTTGCTGTCTGTCCATATAATGCATACAGCGTTGGTTGCTGGTTGGGCTGGTTCGATGGCTCTATATGAATTAGCAGTTTTTGATCCCTCTGACCCCGTTCTTGATCCGATGTGGAGACAAGGTATGTTCGTTATACCGTTCATGACTCGTTTAGGAATAACCAATTCGTGGGGTGGTTGGAATATCACAGGAGGAACTATAAGCAATCCGGGTATTTGGAGTTATGAAGGTGTGGCTGGGGCGCATATTGTGTTTTCTGGCTTGTGTTTCTTAGCAGCTATTTGGCATTGGGTGTATTGGGATCTAGAAATATTTTTTGATGAACGTACAGGAAAACCGTCTTTGGATTTGCCCAAGATCTTTGGAATTCATTTATTTCTCTCAGGGGTAGCTTGCTTTGGGTTTGGCGCTTTTCATGTAACCGGATTGTATGGTCCTGGAATATGGGTCTCCGATCCTTATGGATTAACTGGAAAGGTACAACCAGTAAGTCCAGCATGGGGTGTGGAAGGTTTTTATCCCTTTGTTCCGGGAGGAATAGCTTCTCATCATATTGCAGCGGGTACATTGGGCATATTGGCGGGCTTATTTCATCTTAGCGTCCGTCCGCCCCAACGTTTATACAAAGGATTACGTATGGGAAATATTGAAACTGTCCTTTCCAGTAGTATCGCTGCTGTCTTTTTTGCAGCGTTTGTTGTTGCTGGAACTATGTGGTATGGTTCAGCAACTACCCCGATTGAATTATTTGGTCCCACTCGTTATCAATGGGATCAAGGATACTTCCAGCAAGAAATATATAGAAGAGTTAGTGCCGGGCTAGCCGAAAATCAAAATTTATCCGAAGCTTGGTCTAAAATTCCCGAAAAATTAACTTTTTATGATTACATTGGCAATAATCCTGCAAAAGGTGGATTGTTCAGAGCAGGTTCGATGGACAACGGGGATGGAATAGCTGTTGGATGGTTAGGACATCCTATCTTTAGAGATAAAGAAGGGCGTGAACTTTTTGTACGCCGCATGCCTACTTTTTTTGAAACATTTCCAGTTGTTTTGGTAGACGGAGATGGGATTGTTAGAGCCGATGTTCCTTTTCGAAGGGCAGAGTCGAAGTATAGTGTCGAACAAGTAGGTGTAACTGTTGAGTTCTATGGTGGTGAACTAAATGGAGTCAGTTATAGTGATCCTGCTACTGTCAAAAAATATGCTAGACGTGCTCAATTAGGCGAAATTTTTGAATTAGATCGTGCTACTTTGAAATCCGATGGCGTTTTTCGTAGTAGTCCAAGGGGTTGGTTTACTTTTGGACATGCTTCGTTCGCTCTGCTCTTTTTCTTCGGACACATTTGGCATGGTGCTCGAACTTTGTTCAGAGATGTTTTTGCTGGGATTGATCCAGATTTAGATGCTCAAGTGGAATTTGGAGCATTCCAAAAACTTGGAGATCCAACTACAAAAAGACAAGTAGTCTGATACAATATTTGATCTCTTAGTTTTCGCCTCTATTTTATTTTTGTAATTTTCCATAGGGTATGTAGATATTTTAATTTGAATCGCCACCTTTTCTTTGAATTTTGGTCGTTTTTTAGCCGGTAGACGCTCCAAAATAAACAGGTATGAAAGCTATAATTGTAAACCACAATTGAATTTATGGAAGCATTGGTTTATACATTCCTTTTAGTCTCAACTTTAGGAATAATTTTTTTCGCTATTTTTTTTCGAGAACCGCCTAAAATTCAAACTAAAAGGGTAAAATGATTTTTTGATATCTTAATTGAAATAAAGAGGTAAAGAGCCTCCCAATATTGGGAGGCTCTTTTAGTCCCCGTGTTCCTCGAATGGATCTCTTAATTGTTGAGAGGGTTGCCCAAAAGCAGTATATAAAGCATACCCAGTAAAACTTACAAGTAAACCAGATATAGAGATGGCGACTAGGGTTGCTGTTTCCATTATCATATGATTTCAAGACCACAATGGATCTATGATAAGATCATTTATTTACAACGGAATGTTATACAAAGTCAACAGATCTCAATTAATACAAATAGGATTCAATTTATGGCTACACAAAGCGTAGAGGGTAGTTCTCGATCTGGTCCAAGACGAACTGTTGTAGGGGATTTATTGAAACCATTGAATTCCGAATATGGTAAAGTAGCTCCGGGATGGGGAACTACTCCTCTAATGGGTATCGCAATGGCTCTATTTGCAGTATTCCTATCTATTATTTTGGAGATTTATAATTCTTCCGTTTTACTAGATGGAATTTCAATGAATTAGATTTATAAGAAACAATAAGGCCTAGCTTTTGAATACAAAATGAAGCATTTTTATCTCGGATTTTTTATTCTAGTCTATTTTCATAGTTCGATCGTGAAATTTTTTTATTTCTGTATTTCTGGAATATGAGTGTGCGACTTGTTAGAATTGATCCTATATGATAGTACAGAGAGTGGATCTGTCGTCTTGATAGAGATGCTTTTATACCTCGTCGGGTATTTATTATAGTATCTGTAGCACGGAATGTATGAAATAGATTACGAAGTATTAGAACTATGATTCATACTGAATATTCAGATCCCGTGATCGGACTCCAAAAAATTTCAAAGAGTTAGAAGGTATAAATTGAAAGATTTTTCTTCTTTCAAACTCTTTATCTATGTTTGATCAAAGGATAAACCTTTCTTTGGATTTTTACTGATTCTATTTATTGATTGAATAAGTGATGATACAACGATTCTTACTCAGAGAATCTTTGGGCTTAGTTTGAAGGTTTTATTAAATAAATCATCGTAGTTCTAGTATGAATCTGAGGTTTCAATCGATTTGTAGGATCGTAACAAGAAAATTCCTATCAATAATAAAGAAAACAACAATAAGGCTACATTACATACAAAATCAAAGAAAATAAAAATGGGTAAATAGAAGATTCAAGAGGCCCGTAACAATCAACACCAAAAAAGGAACGAGCCGACTTGATATTTTGATATTATAACCACAAAGAAGAGTTTTCGAATTTTTCTTTTTTCGTATGGTCCTCTTTAATCATAGGATTAAGAAGTTTCTATTACACATATCTGTTTGAACTAGTATTTTGGTGGTTCTGTTTGAGCCGTACGAGATGAAATTCTCATATACGGTTCTTGGAGGGGGAGTCTTTCTGGTTTACCTATCTCAATAAAGTCTATGATTGGTTTGAAGAACGTCTCGAGATTCAGGCGATTGCAGATGATATAACTAGTAAATATGTTCCTCCTCATGTTAACATTTTTTATTGTTTAGGAGGAATTACGCTTACTTGTTTTTTAGTACAAGTAGCTACGGGGTTTGCTATGACTTTTTACTACCGTCCAACCGTTACTGAGGCTTTTGCTTCTGTTCAATACATAATGACTGAAGCTAACTTTGGTTGGTTAATCCGATCAGTTCATCGATGGTCGGCAAGTATGATGGTTTTAATGATGATCCTGCACGTATTTCGTGTGTATCTCACTGGTGGTTTTAAAAAACCTCGCGAATTGACTTGGGTTACAGGCGTAGTGCTTGCTGTATTGACGGCATCTTTTGGTGTAACTGGTTATTCCTTACCTTGGGACCAAATTGGTTATTGGGCAGTCAAAATTGTAACAGGCGTGCCGGAAGCTATTCCTGTAATAGGATCGCCTTTGGTAGAGTTATTACGTGGAAGTGCTAGTGTAGGCCAATCCACTTTGACTCGTTTTTATAGTTTACACACTTTTGTATTACCTCTTCTTACTGCTGTATTTATGTTAATGCACTTTCCAATGATACGTAAGCAAGGTATTTCAGGTCCTTTATAGAGAGTAATTTATAGAGAATATTGATTCTAGATATTTGTAATCAACCATTGATTGCTTTGGGGAGCAACAAAAATAGTATTTCATTGCTACAAATATGGATTATTGAAAAGAATAAGACATGTATTTGGATATTTCCCTTCAACTCTAAAAATTTTTGTTTTTTTTATTTAACATGAATAGTTGAAGTGAATTCTATTGAGAGAAAAATGGATTATGGGAGTGTGTGACTTGAACTGTTGATTTGGCCGTGCAGATATATGCCCATAATCTGCCATATTGGAATTAATAACCAAATGTGTCTTTGTTCCAACCACTGCGTAAGCCCCATACAGAGGATAGGCTGGTTCATTTGAAGAAGAATCTTTTCTATGATCAGATTCAATCATGTTAAGGCTCCGTAAAACCCAGTAGAATAAGTAATGCGGTAGAATCTATATTCTATTTTAGTTTAGTTATTTTACTTATTTCTTTAATTACTTAATAGTTTATAGTATGGAAATGCAGTCATTTCCTCTGCATTGACCCGATTTATGATACTATCGGAGTGAAGTGAAATAAGGGATCTAGATCTAAAGAATCAGAGAGGTTAAATTTTCTTGGTAACAAGTAAATCCTTTGTATGTAAAAAGTATCGATATTTTGTGGAGATAAAGGCCAATCGAAAGG